TTCGATAGACGGCTCATTGGGATAGATATAGATGAACAATACCCCCCCTGGAACCGTATAGGAAGTTTTCTCCTCGTACGGCTCGAGAAAAAATGATTTAATTCGAAGTTTTGCCTATGTATCTAATTCTAATAAATAATAAATTAAATGACAAATGGACCTATAAAATGAATATCAATTAGACTATGATTTCAGTCTTTTTCTTCTTGAAAAATGAAAAAGAAACAGTTCGTACTCATAACTCAAATCGGATAACTCTTAAATAGCTCAAAGGAAAATCTTTAGTCAATTTCATTTATTGAGTAGTCTTTACTCCCTTTCGTTTATCCCGGTTAAACTATTTCAAATTCTATTTGGATTCTTTAGTCGGATCCAGTTATTGAGACTATCGAGAGAATTAACAATTACAAAGGGTGTTTCCTTGTTTTTAAACCCTTTATTCTTATTTTTAATCATTGGGTTTAGACATTACTTCGGTGCTTCTTAATCCTTTCAAAGTGGTAGCAACATACCCTTTTTGATTTCTTTCTATCAAAGAATCCTATGGATGGTTGATTCTAGCATGATACACGTTGAATCGAAAATTTTGGATCAATTTCAACAAGTTTTGCTTTTGAATTGGAAACTTGCTCGAATTGGATCCTTTCAATTTTCCATATATTTACGAAGTTGTTCCAGTTGATTGGCATTAACCCTAGATCCTTGCCCCTGAGAAATGAATTAATACTTTCTGTTCGAGCTCCATCATGGACTATTTACATTACAACCCGACAAAAAATGAAGGGTTCAAGTGTAACAGAACAAACAATGTCGAGCCAAGAGCACCTCATTCCTAGACAAATTTAAAATGATGGATGTAAAAATCCACAATGGGTCATATCCTTCAAGTCGCACGTTGCTTTCTACCACATCGTTTCAAACGAAGTTTTACCATAACATTCCTCTAATTTGGAACCGGTATACCGGTATGGAATTGATTCAATCATGGAATCATGAATAGTCATCGGTTCAGCTGTCCATAGACATCGTAATCTATACCTTTTCTTCTATATATGAATATATGAAACAAGATTTTTCTGAAAAAATCTTAGTAAGACAACATTTTGAACATATTTAACATACTAATTACTAATAGAATATATAGATAATAGAAAGAAAAAAGAAATCTATATATAGAAATATATAAATAAAATAATTAAATTAAAATAATATTAATTTATATTAATAATAATTATAGATATATATTAATATAAATAAAAATGAATAAGTTTTTGAATCTACATTTTCAAGTGACTTAATAGGATAAATTAAATGATTTTCTACTTTTTCAAAGATTCCAAATCATTAAAAATTTTTCTAAGTGAAATTCACTATTTAATTTAAATTAAACATCATTATTTAATTTGATTGGATTTGAAGAAAATTGGACAAAAAGCATCGCCTTTGATCTTTATAGGAAGATCAGTCTTTCTTTTTGAATTGACTCATCACTAATTTCAAATAAAAATTTGAAATAGATCAAAGAAAAAAAGAAAGAAATCCATTTTTTTTCATGAGAATGAGATGTAGAAAAAATAATGTAAGTTAAGATTTGAATTTTGATTTTTTTAATAAGATTACGAAAATCAAAATCGAAAAAAAAATAGGGAAGGTTTCTCATATCTATCAGATAGACTGAACAATTGTCACTGTTTGTTATAGATATAGTATAAATACCATACTATAGAACATGGAACTTGATCGTTTGTTAATGAAATTCAAGCAGACACAGATGCTTAAATTTCTAATTAATATAGCCTATGCCTATCCACCCCCCACTTTTTTTTATATTATGATATAGTTTATATGGGAATAATGCAGTATAAAAAGTGGATCCGCGCTGGGACGGAAGGATTCGAACCTCCGAATAGCGGGACCAAAACCCGTTGCCTTACCACTTGGCCACGCCCCATTTCGATTGCTAATCGACACTAAGAAACAATAATATTGTTATTGGTTGTTTGTCAACTACAGCCCAAATAAATATCTAAATATATATCTAGATATAGAATCTATCTATAGAATATAGATCTTCTATATCTATAGAATAATAGAATAGACCGGTACTAGGATTTTGATACATATAGATACAGAATTCAACTTAATTTATTGATCATTACATAGAATTCAATTAAGATATTGTATGAAAGTATGATTTCTTCTATTCTCCTTTGAGAATTGGAGAATTTTTGGTTGGATGGATTCAAAGAAAAGAAGGATTTTTGTCTATCTTACCTTACTTTCTTTTTCCTTATATCAAAAAGGCAACCAAAATGCAATTATCTCCAAGAACAAAATGTCTGTTATGCTTAATATCGTTAGTTTGATCTGTATTTGTATTAATTTGCCCCTTTATTCGAGTAGTTTTTTCTTCGGCAAATTGCCTGAAGCCTATGCTTTTTTGAATCCAATCGTAGATGTTATGCCAGTCATACCTCTGTTTTTTTTTCTCTTAGCTTTTGTTTGGCAGGCTGCTGTAAGTTTTCGATAAGATCCTAAATAATAATATCCTAGAAAATGCATGATTTCCTCGAGAAAAAATTCTAACAATTGATAAAATAAAATCAGATAAGTTTTATAGTATAAATCCCTGATTCATACATTGAAATTCGTGGATAGTCGCCATAAATCAGGCTTACCCCCATTTCCTCGTTTTTGAGCCTTCCAGCCATCCAGTCAAAGACCCTAACCCTATTAGGGTCTCTCACAATATCTAAATTTGGATATAAACGCAATTTTTTAATGAAAAACAAATGCATTTGTGACAATACATTTCTAGAAAAAACCTCATTTCTTGGTATCAAAATAGGATATGTGGTAGAAAAATGGAAGATCTATTTTCTTTTTTTTTCTAAAAAATCATCTTGGAGATTGTGTAATGCTTACTCTGAAACTCTTCGTTTATACCGTAGTGATATTTTTTGTTTCTCTCTTTATCTTTGGATTCCTATCTAATGATCCGGGGCGTAATCCTGGACGTGAAGAATAAAATACAAAAGGTTTCCTTGGTTAATTTTCAAATTTTCTTAGGATTTTATCTATTCACACGTTTCACTAAGATTTTCAAAATTTGAAAAAAAAAAGAAATCAAAAATAATATAAATAAATTAAAGTTATATAAATAAATAAAGTCATCAACGGAAACGGAAAGAGAGGGATTCGAACCCTCGGTACGAATAACTCGTACAACGGATTAGCAATCCGACGCTTTAGTCCACTCAGCCATCTCTCCCGATTGAAAAAGAGAATTACTACATTACACATAATCTAAAGAGTTTTTTTTTATCTCTTTTCTTTCTCTATTCTATTATTTCTATATAGAGAGATCCACGAATCAGGAATTTCCTTTATCTAATATCTAAAAGATGGACTCGACCGCGCCAACAATCGAACTAAAAAAAATAACCAAGACCTCTTTGTGTTGATTTTGTTCGAAAGGCCCTTCTTATTCTCACGGCCCGGCCTGGTCAGTACCTAGCCGGGCTCTTTTTTTTTGTTCCAACAAATTAGAATTAGAGATAAATAATGATTTATCTGATTTGAAAGCAAAAAGGACTTTTTATTATATATATTATAATTATATTCAATTGAATATAAAATATTCAAGCAACGACAATAAAGAAGAAATACTATATTACATTCTTTTCTTGTTATACTTATTCTATTTTACCCGAACTAAAAAAGAAACTATCAATTCTTCCACAATACATTTTTTCCGTTATGATTTTAGTGTTTTTTTGATCCGTATCTAACTTCTTCAGCAAAAGAGAAAACTTTATTTATTTAACTTTAATTTCAATTTTGAATTAAATTTCAATAAATATTTAAATAAATAATTAAATGGAGCCTCTTTTCCAAATCTCATTAAATTTGAATCTACTCGTGAAAAAGTCCAGCACTCTACATTTTGACAATTCTTTGATAATCCTATCTTGATCATGCTCAATTATCTTGCTAGACAAAAGGTCCATTTGTATACAATAATCATATTGTAGCGGGTATAGTTTAGTGGTAAAAGTGCGATTCGTTCTATTAACCCCTAATAGTTAAAGGGTCTTTCGGTTTTATTCATATTCCGATCAAAAACTTTATTTCTTAAAAGGGTTTAATCCTTTACCTCTCAATAAGAAATTCGAGAAAAAAATACGGATTCTCGTGATTTGTATCCATGAATCACTTATAAATTAAATTGAAAAGTTGGATTATGAAATTGCGAAACATAATTTTTGAATTGGACCAAGACTTACAATTGAATAAGTATGAGTAAAAGATCCATGGCTAAAGATAAAAGATCGATTTCTAATCGTAACTAAATCCTCCATTTTTTCTTTCTAAAAAAAGAAATTGGAGCAAAATAGCTATTCAGCGATGACTTTGGTTTACTAGAGACATCGGCGTATTGTTTTAGCTCGGTGGAAAAAAATCCTTTTCCTTAGGATCCTCTGAAATAGAAATAGAGAACGAAGTAACTAGAAAGATTGTCAAAATCACCTTCTCCTAGAAGGATCATCTAGAAAGCAATTCATTTTTTTGTATTCAAATAAAAAGCTGACGTAGGTGTTATGGGTATAATTTTGTTCATTTTGTTCACATCTTAGATCTAAGAATTTACTCTCCTTCCATAAAGGAGCCGAATGAAACCAAAGTTTCATGTTCGGTTTTGAATTAGAGACGTTCAAAGCACTGAATCGACGTCGACTATAACCCCTAGCCTTCCAAGCTAACGATGCGGGTTCGATTCCCGCTACCCGCTTTTTCTTTTTTTCTAAATATTCTATTAGAATTCTATTCTAAAATATAGATAATATATTTTATTATGATTTGAGATTTCATTACGGTTAGTGAATCATTGAATATACAATTCCAAAAATGATTTCACGTATAATCCGACTTTTTTGTTTTCAACTCAAGAAAAATCAAAATACGAAAAAATAAGAATGAACGGCGTCCATTGTCTAATG